GTTTTCTCTAAAGATTTGAGTTCAATTGAAATTTGGTTATTCAACATCGAAGAGGATCCCTGTTAAGCATCCATGGCTGAATGGTTAAAGCACCCAACTCATAATTGGCGAATTCGTAGGTTCAATTCCTACTGGATGCACCCCAATGGGACCCTCCAATAAGTCTCTGTAGCAATGGAATCTCATCCGCCATACGAATTGGTGTCTTAGATTCATCTCTTCCTATATGTTAGATTCATATCTTACTATTTTCGATTCATATCTTACTATATGTTAAAGTCATATCTTACTAGAAAAGACTTATCGGGATAAGTTTTTTATAGGGGGGATAAAAACTTATTACATATCATTAAGGTATCTAATAAGTCCTACCTACTATTGGATTTGAACCAATGACTCCCGCCGTATGAAAGCAATACTCTAACCGCTGAGTTAAGTAGGTCATTTATCGTTACAAAGAAAACCAAAAGGGACCCAGCCACGCGATGGATTATAAATATCATATTATTTCGAAGCAATACGAATTTACAAAATACCGATCAAAGATCTATGATCTTGGGTCATCGAATAGGCAGCCTACAAATCTTCATCTTGACAAAAAATTATATACCTGATAAAATATCTATTACGAACACTTAAGGGTTATAGCTCAGTTGGTAGAGCACCTCGTTTACACGCGCGCCAATGTTTTTCAAGGGAGTCCATCATTCAATCAAAAGAATTGATCTTATGGAGAAATCGATGTCTTACTCCACCCCTTTGAGGGAACAAGAGAACAATAGCCTGACAAACCAAAGGGTTGGGTCCGATTTGGGTCCCCCTTTTAGGTGCCAAACAGATCCCATCATTGATTTGCGATATTGATAAGGTGAATATCCAGTCTATTCAATGCTAGGCATAATGAGTCGAAGGGCCTCAAAAAAGATCTTTTCGTTCTATGAACTTTAAGGTGTATGAAGTTTCATATTTGACTTTTAACCAGAACGAGAGAGACTTCATTTCACTTAGGTTAATCTAGGCCAGAGGCAGACCTACGTCAAGATAAACCCCCTTTGAAACACTTTGGTAGTGTTCCTGAATCTGAATACAAATACTGACTCAGAGCACATGGAGCCATCTCCTTTTTTCTGTCAAACAAATATGGCAGACTGGCTGATATTTCTATCAGTTAATGAAAGAGCCCAATGCACAAAAAATGCATGTTGGGTCTTTGAAACAGTTCAGATCATTGTGATCATAATCAGTTTGGTCTGTTTTACCGAGAAGGTCTACGGTTCGAGTCCGTATAGCCCTAGAGCCCTATCAATTTGAAAATCGTATTTAAAACTCCAATTTCACCCAAGCTGACTCGAATCTAATAGTACTTTCTATGGGTATTAGGAATGACCAACTGGATTTGTGCACAAGCTAAACTTTGAAAAACGAATAGCTTTGGTAAGTTTCAGTCTAAACATGGGAAACAATCAAAATAGGCTTTTCTTCGTATACCTTTACCTAAACCTAGCCAAAATCGTCTTCTCGTTACCTATTCAATGAATAGAAACTCCTCCCCATGAATTCTATTCTACTAATTCGACTCAGATTAGAATAATCAAAAAATAAATAGACTCAAACCAATATTCATTCTAAATTTTGAGATGATAATTTCTATAAATTATCTTCCATATGACTCCTTACTCTATGGTCAATCTCTAAGAAAAAGAGACAAAAAGACCTTTTAAGTATATTTCAAAAAGGATATAATCAAATAAAAAAAACTGAAACTCTAGTTTGATTTCAATCAATTTCTACGAATTTCGAATTTGATCTTTATTAGATTATTCTAAATTTGAATCGAAAAAATGAGAATTTGATTTCTAATTCCCTTTCTGTAGATAAAACCCTAAGTGAGACTGCGATGAAAAGAAGAAAATTTGGCTCAGGGCAATAGTTAGCTATACTAACTATAACTAAAAAATTGGAAATCTGTGGAATGGACATAGGATTTCCATTGATGAATCTTGAAAAGAGACATGATGCCCTCAGGAAACAAAGGAAACTAGACGTTTCGGGCAAACTCAATTCTTGCTCTAACGAAATAGTTATGGATTTCAAGTCGAATCATCGAATCCGGTATATTTTCCATGTTATAGGAGTCCGTCCATGCTTCTGCTTTATGAATATGATATTTTTTGGGCATTTCTAATAATATCCAGTCTTATTCCTATTTTGGCATTTTTTCTTTCGGGAGTATTAGCCCCCATTAGCAAAGGACCGGAGAAAGTTTCTAGTTATGAATCGGGTATAGAACCAATAGGCGACGCTTGGTTACAATTTCGAATTCGCTATTATATGTTTGCTCTAGTTTTTGTTGTTTTTGATGTTGAAACAGTTTTTCTTTATCCATGGTCAATGAGTTTCGATGTATTGGGTCTATCTGTATTTATAGAAGCTTTTATTTTCGTGCTTATTTTAATTGTTGGTTTGGTTTATGCATGGCGAAAGGGGGCATTGGAATGGT